GGCCAAGCGGTAAGGCAACGGGTTTTGGTCCCGATATTCGAAGGTTCGAATCCTTCCGTCCCAGCCCTATCCATTTTTTTATGCTCCATTATTCTGATAGAAAGAAGTAGGGGAGTGGATAGGAGTTAATCCATATTAATTTAAATATATGTGTCTGTTCGAATCTCATTAACAAATGATCAAGTTCCATAACATATTTCTATATGATATGGAGCCAGCGTTTTTTCTTTGAATCTCATTTTATTTAGGTATTTCGTGTTTGGCTCTAATGAAAAATTAGAAATCTATGTAACGATAGAGGCAGGGGTGGTTTATCCTATCCCTTTTATTTATTTTAATAACAAGAGTCGATTAGTAAAATATTACTCAACCCCATGTTAAAGTTAAACAAAATACATACCATATAATCATATAAAATGAGGAAATGTTTAGCTTATATGGTATGTATCGTTCGACAATAATTTTTGGGTTTTTGTGAAAAAGATTTGTGATCCTTTAAATTATTTTAAATTATTTAAATTAAAATTATTTAAATTCAATATTAGAAAATTTCTATCACAGTGACAACTGTTCAGTCTATCTGATAGATACAAAAACCCCTCCCGATTTTTTTTCGATTTTGATTTTCGTAATCAGATGAAAAGAATAAAGATTCAAATCTTAACTTACATCATTTTTTTATACATCTCATGAAAAAAAATTGGATTTCTTTCTTCTTTTCTTTGATCTATTTATCGATTTTCAATTAAATCAGTGATGAGTCAATTAAAAAAGAAAGACTTATCTTCCTATGAAGATCAAACGTAATGCTTATTGTCCAATTTTCTTTAAATTAAAGAAAATTAAATAATGATGTCTAAATAGGAAACTTTTTCAATTTCAATTAGAAATATATTTAATAACTATTTTGAATCATTCCTTATAAGTGGAATCTTTAGTACTCAAAAAAATAGGAAATCATTTAATCTATCCTATTGAGTCACTTGAAGATGCAGGTTCAAAAAGTTAGTCGTTTATATATTTCTATTTCTTTCTATTATCTATAGATTCTTTATGTATGTTAAAGATGCTGTCTTGCTAAGATTTTTTTAGAAAAAATCGTTCTATATATCTCTATATATCATATAGAGAAGAAGAAGTCTAGATTACGATGTCTATGGACAGCTGAACCAATGACTATTCATGATTCCATAATTGAATCAATTCCATACCGGTTCCAAATTAGAGGAATATTATGGTAAAACTTCGTTTGAAACGATGTGGTAGAAAGCAACGTGCGACTTGAAGGACACGATCCGTTGTGGATTTTTACATCCACCATTTTCGATTTATCTAGGAATGAGGGTGCTCTTGGCTCGACATTGTTTGTTCTGTTACACTCGAACCCTTCGTTTTTTGTTGGGTTGAAAATAGTCCACGATGGAGCTCGAGTAGAAAGGATTAATTCATTTCTCAGGGGCAAGGATCTAGGGTTAATGCCAATTAATCAATTGGAACAACTTCGTAAATGTATCTTCCATATATAGAAATCGAAAGGATCCAATTCGAGCAAGTTTCCAATTCAAAAGCAAAACTTGTTGGAATTGATCAAACTTTTTTCGATTCAAAGTGTATCATGCGGGAATCAACTGTCCATAGGATTTTTTGCTAGAAAGAAATCAAAAAGGGTATGTTGCTGCCATTTTGAAAGGATTAAGAAGCACCGAAGTAATGTCTAAACCCACTGATTTAAAATAAGGATAAAGGATCTAAGAACAAGGAAACACCATTTTAATTGTCTCGATAGTCTCAATAACTGGATCAGACTCAGACTAAAGAATCCAAATAGAATTTAAACGAGACAAAGAAAAGGGAGTAAAGACCACTCAATAAATGAAATTGACTAAAGATTTTTCCTTTGAGCTAGTTGAGAATTATCCAACTTGAGTTATGAGTACGAATGGTTTCTTTTTCATTTTCAGTAAGAAAAAAAAGACTGAAATCATAGTCTAATTGATGGCCCATTTGTCATTTAATTTCTTAGAATTGCATACATAGACAAACCTTTGAATCAAATCATTTTTTCTCGAGCCGTACGAGGAGAAAACTTCCTATACGGTTCTAGGGGGGGTATTGTTCATCTATATCTATCCCAATGAGCCATCTATCAAATCGTTGCAACTGATGTTCGATCCCGAAGAGAAGGAAAAGATCTTAGAAAAGTGGGCTTTTATGATCCAATAAAGAATCAAACTTATTTAAATGTTCCTGTTATTCTATATTTCCTTGAAAAAGGTGCTCAACCCACAGGAACTGTTCAGAATCTTTTAAAGAAAGCGGAAGTTTTTAAGGAACTTCCGTCTAATCAAATGAAATTCAATTAAAGAAAAAAGAAATACCTAAGGGGGGGTAGCGACTTGTATATAACTTTGGATCATTTTTTTTTTCTACTTGTTTTTTTGGTTCCCCCCCCCCCTTTTTTTCTGCTGTATTCGTATCTATTTATCATTGTTTACGTCGA